TGTTTGGTCAAATACCTAGCGACAAACTCCTATGTTCCTTTCATTACGGTATTTCCGAACAAGTTCCTGGATGACAAGCCTAAAGGTTATCTTATTGATGATATCGATATTGATGATAGTGACGATATTGATGATAGTGACGATATTGATGATGACCTTGATATTGATACGGAGCTGCTAACTATGACGAATGTGCTAACTATGTATATGACGCCGAAAATAGACCTATTTGATATCACCCTTCAATTCGAATTAGCAAAAGCAATGTCTCCTTGCATAATATGGATTCCAAACATTCATGATCTGCATGTGAATGAGTCGAATTACTTATCCCTCGGTCTATTAGAGAACTATCTCTCCAGGGATTGTGAAAGATGTTACACTGGAAAGATTCTTGTTATTGCTTCGACTCATATTCCCCAAAAAGTGGATCCCGCTCTAATAGCTCCGAATAAATTAAATACATGCATTAAGATACGAAGGCTTCTTCTTCCACAACAACGAAAGCACTTTTTCATTCTTTCATATACTAGGGGATTTCACTTGGAAAAGAAGATGTTCCATACTAACGGATTCGGGTCCATAACCATGGGTTCCAATGCGCGAGATCTTGTAGCACTTATCAATGAGGCCTTATCAATTAGTATTACACAGAAGAAATCCATTATAGAAACTAATACAATTAGATCAGCTCTTCATAGAAAAACTTGGGATTTTCGATCCCAGATAAGATCGGTTCAGGATCATGGGATCCTTTTCTATCAGATAGGAAGGGCTGTTACACAAAATGTACTTCTAAGTAATTGCCCCATAGATCCTATATCTATCTATATGAAGAAGAAATCATGTAAGGGAGGGGATTCTTATTTGTACAAATGGTACTTCGAACTTGGAACGAGCATGAAGAAATTAACGATACTTCTTTATCTTTTGAGTTGTTCTGCCGGATCGGTCGCTCAAGATCTTTGGTCTTCATCCAGACACGATGAAAAAAATTGGATCACTTCTTATGGATTCGTTGAGAATGATTCTGATCTAGTTCATGGCCTATTACTATTATTACTATTAGAAGTAGAAGGCACTCTGGCTCTGGCGGGATCCTCACGGACAGAAAAATATTGGAGTCAGTTTGATAATAATCGAGTGACATTACTTCTTCGGTCCGAACCAAGGAATCAGTTAGATATGATGCAAAATGGATCTTGTTCTATCGTTGATCAGAGATTTCTATATGAAAAATACGAATCGGAGTTTGAAGAAGGGGAAGGGGCCCTCGATCCGCAACAGATAGAGGAGGATTTATTCAATCACATAGTTTGGGCTCCTAGAATATGGCGCCCTAATCTATTTGATTGTATCGAAAGGCCCACTGAATTGGGATTTCCCTATTGGACTGGGTCATTTCGGGGCAAATGGATCATTTATCATAAAGAGGATGAGCTTCAAGAGAATGATTCGGAGTTCTTGCAGAGTGGAACCATGCAGTACCAGACACGAGATAGATCTTCCAAAGAACAAGGCTTTTTTCGAACAAGCCAATTCATTTGGGACCCTGCGGATCCATTCTTTTCCCTATTCAAAGATCAGCCCTCTGTCTCTGTGTTTTCACGTCGAGAATTCTTTGCAGATGAAGAGATGTCAAAGGGGCTTATTGCTTCCCAAACAAATCCTCCTACATCTATATATAAACGCTGGTTCATCAAGAATACGCAAGAAAAGCACTTCGAATTGTTGATTCATCGCCAGAGATGGTTTAGAACCAATAGTTCATTATCTAATGGACCTTTCCGTTCTAATACTCTATCCGAGAGTTATCAGTATTTATCAAATCTGTTCCTATCTAACGGAACGCTATTGGATCAAATGACAAAGACATTGTTGAGAAAGAGATGGCTTTTCCCGGATGAAATGAAACATTTGATTCATGTAACAGGAGAAATATTCCCCATTCCTTAGCCGTAAAGATATGTGCCCATGAAAAGGGGATTAAGTGGAACAGAATTGGCCGGATGGTAGAGTCGTGGAAACACTTGTTTCTTCCATCTTTTTGGCCTTAACTCCGTGGAACAATATGCTACTGCTGAAACATGGAAGAATTGAAATCTTAGATCACTATGTGTGGATGATATGAACTGCTTAAACAAGAATTCTTGAACGGCGAAAGAGCCTATTACTCGCTACATCAAACAATTTATACTAATGAAACCATGTAAATCCATCGGAAAATACGCATGTCCGCTGAAATGGTTGTTGCTATCTGCTCCAATAACGAATCATTGGTTTCATTGAATAACTAAAGAAGATAGATAGACCTTTCTCTTCGTCTCAGGTCGATGGATCTCCTCAATTGGAAGATCTCCCATACGGATAATACACATTCCAGTTGACCGAGCCTAATTCTAATTGCTTTGTTCCGAAGCAAAGATATCCACGGAGGCGGGTTCGTCCTATTCAGATATTCACGACCAAGAGGTACGATCCTCTTTCGGATAGGCCCTGA